AGAATATGAAAGGAAATGAAGAAAAAAGAAATATCAAAGAAAATACAAAGAAACGAGCCGGATTCCATATTGTAATGGATCTGAGATGAATTTAGACTATTCTCCCACCCCAGAACTTCCCTTGACTAGATTTTTTGGTCTTTCACTAATTGAACCATTCGAAGATTATTATTCAAGTATTAATATTCTTTTTGGAAAGGGAAAAAAGGGAAACAAAATAGAACAATTCATTTTATTTAATACTTTATATACACAGAGATCTAAACCGCCAATAAAGAAATGAGTATCTATCCCCCAAATTCATTAAAATACATATGGGTGTATGATACTCATACAAAAGAATCATGTGTCAGGAACCAGATTTGAACTGGTGACACGAGGATTTTCAGTCCTCTGCTCTACCGGCTGAGCTATCCCGACCATTCTTAACTCATCATAGTCATTTTATGAGATTACTTGAATCTATGTCAACTAAACAAAAAGAATGATAATTAGAGAGTTAAGAAGGCCTTTTGGGGATAGAGGGACTTGAACCCTCACGATTTACAAAGTCGACGGATTTTCCTCTGACTATAAATTTCATTGTTGTCGGTATTGACATGTCGAATGGGACTCTATCTTTATTCTCGTCCGATTCATCAGATCTTCAAAAGATCTATCAGACTGTGGTGGAGAGAATGATTTCATGAATGAATATTCCATCTTTTTTTCAATCTGAAATTGATTTGATTCAAATCTTTCATTCACATTTGTTAGAAAAATATTCACAAATAGAGATTTGGAGTTTTCATTAATCAATTCAAAGATCCTTTCTAGAATTAGAATGTAAGGTAAGTATTCCTTTACTAGTGCGAAAGGAAATGTCGTCAACTCCACCATTTGTTAGAACAGCTTCCATTGAGTCTCTGCACCTATCCCTTTTTTCTCGCTTTATTAACTCTTTGATTTGTTTTCGGAAAACAGGATTTAGCTCAGGATTGCCTATATGTGAATTCCGGGGTTTCTCTGAATTTGAAAGTTCTCACTTAGTAAGTTTCCGTACCAAGGCTCAATTCAATTAAGTCCGTAGCGTCTACCAATTTCGCCATACCCCCCTTTTTTTATTTGAGATTGATTGGGATACTTTTTTATTTATATTATTTCTATTATGAGAATTAAATACCGAAACTGTTGAATTCAGTAGATACCGACTCCTATATTGAAAAATGTTTCCCCCCGTTTGATTGATTTTATTTTATCCATATCGAATATCCATATTTGGTCGAATCAGAAATTATTCTATTATTTTCGTATTCGCAATTCAACATACAACCCTATATACCACATATAGATCTATTTTATGCGTCCCCTCTTCTATCACCTTTTGATGCAATTAGGAATACTCGAACGGTCGATTTTTTTCGTCTGGGTTTTTTTCTCTTTCCGAATAAAAATCTTTCATTTAGTATTATATATAGATAATAGATTAAATAATAAATCCATTTATTAATTTAGAATCAAACATTCATTTAGGAATTTAAATATTTATATTTTTTGATTCTATCTAATGAAATAGAAATTCGATAGAAATAAAGAATCGAAAATACTCAAAAAAATGAATAAAAATGAAATTAAAGTATTTAAAGAAAATGGTAGGTATTTGAATTAAAAACTGAAAAAAAAAATATTATTATACTAATAATTAAGATAAAGATATTGTTTTATTGATAAACATAATATATTCTATTAACTATTAATCCCGATTTTCAAATTGTTATGTTCTTTATTTTATGTACCAGAATATCCAATAAATATTGGATATTCTATATTTTTCTATGTTCCTATTAATTTAATTATGTTACGACATACTAATTCTTATGTTATGAATAACTAATAACTAAGATCCCAGTACAGGAATTTATAAAATTCCTATACATGCACAATTTCTGTTGTGCGAGCCTGCTTAGCTCAGAGGTTAGAGCATCGCATTTGTAATGCGATGGTCATCGGTTCGATTCCGATAGCCGGCTTTTTTATATTTGTTTTTTACTTAATTGAGAATGCCTTTATTATTTATTATATATTTATATTCTTTATTTTATATATTTATTTTAGCAATAAATTGAGGGAATTAAATCTCTGTAGAACAAACCGAGAAAAGAACCTACTTTTTCTATTTTCTATATACAATAAAATAAGGTTCGAACGGCGATATAATTCATCTAATTCTTCGTTGTAGTACAATATTTTAGTGGATTTCGCTTCATTTATCATATTTGTTATTTAGTTTAGTTTTAACTTTGATTTATAAGATTTTCTATTTTCAAAAAAGGAGTCTTTATTTATGTCACGTTACAAAGGGCCTCGTTTTAAAAAAATACGTCGTCTGGGAGCTCTACCAGGACTAACTAATAAAAGGCCTACAGTCGGAAGTGAACTTAAAAACCAATCGCGCTCCAGTAAAAAATCTCAATATCGTATTCGTTTAGAAGAAAAACAAAAATTGCGTTTTCATTATGGTATTACAGAACGACAATTAATAAAATACGTTCATATCGCCGGAAAAGCGAAAGGGTCAACCGGTCGGATTTTACTACAATTACTTGAAATGCGCCTGGATAACATACTTTTTCGATTGGGTATGGCTTCAACTATTCCTCAAGCCCGGCAATTAATTAACCATAGACATGTTTTAGTTAATGGTCGTATAGTAGATATACCAAGTTATCGTTGCAAACCTGAAGATATTATTACAGCGAAGGATGAACAAAAATCTAGAACTCTGATTCAAAATTATCTTGATTCAGCCTCCCGTGAAGAAGTGCCAAACCATCTGACTCTTCACCCCTTCCAATATAAAGGATTAGTAAATCAAATAATAGATAATAAATGGATTGGTTTGAAAATAAATGAATTGCTGGTTGTAGAATATTATTCTCGTCAGACTTAAGCCTAACTAAAATTAAAAGGTTTTTATTCAAATATTTTCTGCTATTCATGGATCATAGACACGGATATAGGAATATTTTCGTTCCTTGCCCGCTTTTTCCACTATTTTATTTTCTACATATTACATAAAGAAAATTGGAGTAGCGATATCCATTGTTACTTGAAACATTGGGGTCAGTAACATCGATTAATTTAAAAGTGCGGAAAGAGAGGGATTCGAACCCTCGGTAAACAAAAAGCCTACATAGCAGTTCCAATGCTACGCCTTGAGCCACTCGGCCATCTCTCCTACATAATAATTATGGCCCAGAAACCAGTTGAATAGTGAGTCATTCATATTCCCGAGTAGGCCATACAAGCAGTTCAAACTATAAAATAAAAAGTTTTTATCAAAAAACGCCTTCTTTGGAGCCATAGAATAAACAAATTTGATTAATGAGTCCCCATTTTTACGCCATTTCGTACTGTATTGGAATTGTACAATTCCGTTGTTTGTGGGATTATTTTATCATGCGATAAATAAAATAAATAATTCAATTATAGAATGGATTGCTATCTATGCCTAAATCTAGGATAAATGGAAATTTTATTGATAAAACCTTTTCAATTTTAGCCAATATCTTATTACGAATAATTCCGACAACTTCAGGAGAAAAAGAGGCATTCACTTATTACAGAGATGGTGCGATTTGATTATCTTTTTTTTACCAATATCAGTCTTAAAAGAAAGAAACATTTTTCAGAGAGAAAGAAAAAGATTGAAATAAAAACCTACGCTCGCTGAAGGTGAAGTTTGTAAAAAAAAACGATTAATTCCCTCTGTCGCGTATCCCCGATTAATGCACCCTAATATGCTTCAATTTTACGTTTATAGTATTAAGCGAAGGGTTATACCTATACCTATGGAGTTAGGTCGACCCTACTTCACTAGTATCAATAGACGGCATGGGGGAAGAGGCACTACGCTTAGTAATCAACAACACAAAAACTTTGTCAAAAAAAAACATCCCTCCCTTCTTATCGCGATCGGAACTAAGAAGAATGGTTGGGACAACAAACATCCATCTCGTTCGTATTTTTTCGGATACCCATATAACCATCGAAGACTGTTGAAGTGACTAATTCCGGTAAATTAAGCGGCGTTGGGGACAAAGAAATTGTTGGAGTTACCTTTTTTTATACAGTACAGTATAAACCTACTTGATATTAAAAAAAAATCTTTTACAGGAAGGTTGGCTAGAAATTTATTGTAAAAACACTAGCCCTGCTCAGTTGATAATGAGAATACTGCAATCGTTTTTGATTCTATTCTATGTAGTATTGTTATGATTATACACCTAAAGGAGGAGCCGTATGAGGTGAAAATCTCATGTACGGTTCTGGAACGGAGATCTTTTTTAACCGAATGACGACCGTAACGGATGTCGGCTCAATCGGAAGGAAATTATGCAGAAGCTTTACAGAATTATTATGAGGCTATGCGACTGGAAATTGATCCCTATGATCGAAGTTATATACTTTATAACATAGGTCTTATCCACACAAGTAACGGAGAACATACTAAAGCTTTGGAATATTATTTTCGGGCACTCGAACGAAATCCGTTCTTACCCCAAGCTTTTAATAATATGGCCGTGATCTGTCATTACGTGCGACTATCTCTACTATAGAAAATAAAGAAAAACAAAAATAACGAGCAAATCCGCTAATACTACTAAATACTAGAAAAAATGGGCTTTCTACATATATATCGTCCAAAATAACGATTTTTATCAGCTGTAGCAAAGAAAGAAACTTCATAGAAGTCGAAATATGAAGAAATAGATATGCCTATATTTTTTTTTCTATGGATAAAAAAGATATAATTGATATATGAAGCACCGTAAAGATCAATTAGCGAGGTTGAAGGCCGATACAATAAAAACTGCTTCCTTCTATCATGATAGAAATGTTAGGAATTCACTTATGTAATAAAGTAAATACCCTAAGGTTTTGAGCAGCGGTGTAGTATCAGATCCCAAAGATAGTAAGTCTTTTCTTTCTTATGAAGATGAAGAAAAGGCTTTCTCAAA